GCTATTGGTTGATTCGCATCGGTAGCTGCTCTTGAGACAATGGCCAAGAGGTCCTTCTCTAACTTAAGCAAAGCAGGCTTGACCTATCCATCCATAGAGAGGCGGGCAGAGAGCAAGTCCTAAGACTACAGAACGAGAGGAATTCTTAAACATCTAGAAAGCAGTAGATCGTAAACCAACCTTCATGCCCCTAGCAGCCCGGCAAGAGAGTGCTAGATCTTATTTATAGGTTCCATCTTGATTGAAAGTAAGAAGGTGCCCCAGGTAGCTTGTCTCCCGAAACAACCGTAGTAGCTATAGCTACCCAATGATAAAAAGCTACAATACAAGCTATTCTAACCTGGGCTAATGTTTAAGTATGGTTACGATAAAATGCGGAATCCCATAGCGACAGTTCGTGGATAATCTGATATTGTAGGATGGGTGTCGCGGGTCTCACTCCTCCGCCTAGCGATTGCAGATACTAAAGAATAAGTAGTCGGGTTTTTGGTCTTAAGGCTTTACCTATCTCTATCTGGCCCTTCCTTGTAATGTAAGTTTAGATAAGATTCTTCCAAGGTTTCTAAGAGTGAAGTCTACGCCAGTACCCCCATCCGGGTATCTCCCTAAAAGCCGAATTCACTTCCGAATCTATCAATTCTCCTACGTATCCTTTCTCCTGCAGCTAGTGCTAAAGGCGTGGTTCGGTTTATTAGTCTAGAATAAATCGTTGTACTTCGACGTTGAGCTACGGGGTCGCTAACCCCAGGTTCTAAGATTCAAGTATATGTATGTGAGGACGGCCATCCGGTTAGCTGCCTCTGCTTCCAGTCCTTCTATTTACTTTTTTGCCTTTATCGGGATATCGATCGGCCTTAGAAAGCGGTAAACCCCAGGTTCTAAGATTCAAGTATATGTATGTGAGGACGGCCATCCGGTTAGCTGCCTCTGCTTCCAGTCCTTCTATTTACTTTTTTGCCTTTATCGGGATATCGATCGGCCTTAGAAAGCGGTAAAGATCTCAATCTAACCTCGTTTGGAGAGTAATTGCTTGTTAATGCAGTAAGCAGTTCGTTCGACTCGCTTGTGAATGCGATGGGGTTTGCCTTTATCGGGATATCGATCGGCCTTAGAAAGCGGTAAAGATCTCAATCTAACCTCGTTTGGAGAGTAATTGCTTGTTAATGCAGTAAGCAGTTCGTTCGACTCGCTTGTGAATGCGATGGGGTCGGTCTGTCTTTCCGCTTTTAAGCTAATGGTTGTCCTCCGTTCAGACAGCACGGAGAAGAGGAAGAAGTCGTCACAAGGTATCCGTACGTACGAGTTCTGTAGGAGTGCAAGCATTCGACTTCAGTTCCCAATAGAAATCCGTAGGGTACTCTCGGACGAAAGGCCCAAACGGCACCTTGTTAGCAGTCCTATCCTCAGTGAACGTTGTTAGCTGTAGTTACCGCTTTCGAGTTGTAGTAGTTAGAGCTATGTTTGTAGTAGTTACAGCTATGAATGGCTCCATCAATCATAGAAAAAGTCTATGTTGAAGAACCACCAAGATGGGAACATCTTTAGAAAGCCCGTTTTGTGTTCAGTGAAAGAAAGCGAGACTGTAGGCTGGAATCTCCTCAACGAGCTGGAGTAGCGAACGGGAACAACGGCCTTATTGATTCAACCTCTTTACGGGACTCCTCTACTAGTTAGATAGTGAGGAAAGCGACGAAGCCTTCGGTAATACCTCTCTCTGTGCTGTCTTCCCGAAAGTAATATGCTTTCTAGGTAAGTGCGTATCAATAGAGTGTGTAAGCCGAAGTAGCTGGTTCAGGCTAACCTGCATAGGGTAGCCAACAAGTATGCAAGACTCTTTCCGGACCTAGGATTGTCTTTCGGTTTGAAATCTAGAAGTAGTTGTTGCTCGCCTGATAGTAAGTCGCTCGCTTCATTGAAGGAAGCGGGTCGATGTCTCGTATGAAGGGAATTTGAGTTGCAACCATGATAAAATTCCCTAAAAAACTGGGCGTTGAGGCCCTACCTTTCAGGGCGTATAAGCCCTGCCGTTCACACTTCACCTTGAAAGCGGATCATGCGCACTGAACTAAGAAATCTACTTTGAGTGTTCTCCTTGGACTGACCTCTTCGGATTTCAACTAATCTGTAGTCCCACTGAACTAAGAAATAGTATAGTTACAGCTGTTCTAGGAATGGATCTTCCCTGCCGCCCCGTACCAGGCATCTAAGAGGTTCAAGCGAGTAGGAGCCTTCTTCTTCTTTCACATTGAAGAAAACGCTAATTTCTTTGTGGACTGTACCGATAACATAACTCCATTGGAACTGGGATTGCTCCTGAACTTGCAAAAGACTTTTGTTTGCTACTCCTGCAAACACAAATACGGGCTATATTGGCAGAATCCTTTCCTAAATCCCATTTTCTTATGTACCCCGACTAAGTCGTTCACAAAGGGGTTTATTCGCTTCGAGCGTGGCGTTCCTGTAAGAATTTAGTGGTTCTTTACTAGAAGTTTCTCCTTTATCTTTCCCACTACCTACTTCCCTTGAGACTTCGCTTCCTTACCTTTCTTGTCTTTGAACAGAGACGGAGCTATAGTCTCCGGGCTAACCCACCAAAGGATATCATTCTGGAATTCCCTACTTGAGCACTTCCTCCTATCTTTGTATTCCCTCTTTCCGGGTGGATATCCTCTTATTAGAGAATATTAGAGAAAGGGGCAACTAGTCAAGAGAAGAGAAACTCGCTTCTACCTTACCGTCTTCAACTCTTTCGGCGAAGGTCAGCTTAAGATTAAGACCAAAGGAAGTTTGTTCCCACGGAGTTCTCTGTTCCTGATTTACTCCTTATCTCTGTTCCCGATCTACTGCTATTGGTGCTTGCTCTGATATTTCTTTATATAAAAGAAGAAATGTATTCGCGCACGGTTAGTTGTACTTGTTCTTCTTTTCACCGGCGTTGAATTTGAAGCCCTCGGCTGAAGGCTTGGTTGAACAGCAACCGGGTCTGGAACTCCGAGACAAAGCTAGAATAGCCACTGGGGTAAAGAGAATTTCATGTATTCGTACCCTCTTGCTAGAGCTTTGACAGATCCCCTCCAAGGCCCTTTATCTGCTTGCTTGCTACACTTTCTCCTGGATTCACCTCATCGTGAATTTGACCGCGCATTTAAGGAGAAAACTGAGTCTTTCCATGGAACTCCTGTCTCGAGGGCTTTCTCACAAGCGGATTCCAATCAAAGAGTTTTGCCGAGCCTCCAAGCAATATAAATTAGGAGTATACTCCATAAGCCAACCGAATCCTAGGGCGGCTAGTAGCTTCGCTCGAAAGCAAGGCTGCGAGCTTTGTCTACGGAGCAAGCCATCAAGACCTTTAATATCGTTCAAGTAAAGTCAAGTGTAAAGTAGAGGGATCGAAAGAAGTACGCTACGCCCGGTCCCTTAATTCACTTCTCTGATAAGGCCTTCCCCCTCCTCTGGGTTAGAGAGGGTTAGGAACCTATGTTGACGGAGACGAAGAACGCCCTTCATGAGAGATCGATCGCTATTGCTGACACGCACATCTAATTTTTTATATATGGATGCCGGCTTAGCTCCACTTCAAGAATAGAGGGGTTTTTTATTTGCTATCGGAGTCTAGTGAGTGGGTTAGGCACCTCTTCCCGTCTCTCCCTTTCCAACTGAACCTAGGCCGTCGTTCTCAAAGACTTCCTTATCTATCATCCAGCCTAGGCTTGGATTGGCTCACCCGGGTACCACTCTTCGTTTTTACTACGTGACAGCTGGATCGGTTCGTGCGGAGCAAAGACCTACTTTGGTTGGAGAGAAATCCTTCAGTTGCGCCATTCTATTGGTGTCTGAATAGGAGAAACATGAAATTGCCTGCCCGCCCCTATCTATAGAAGCTTGTTGCCACTGTCCTATCAAAGAATGAGAGAGAGAGTTCAGTTCCCGGGTAACCTTCTTCAGTTCCAACTTCCGACCTCACACACTTGGTTGGAAGGCCTGCCTGTTCGTCTTATGCCCTACCCTATGGTGTCTATTGCCAGATGAAAGAGTCCTGAGAGCATGACATCTGCTCATCAGTGGTCTTAATTTAGGAAGCGGTCTTCTTCCCGGCTGTAGCGCTTTTTCGCGCACAACACAACAAGACAAAGAAGCTAAGCGCACACAGCTGAAGAGTCCGAACTTGTAGCACTTGTGGTGCGTAGGTCTTCTTTCTTTTTCAAATCCAGGAAAGGAGGTTGGGTATATCTAGAATAGAATCAACAGATGAGGGCGGTGGGGAAGATTAATAATGCTCACGAATGGAAAGTTGAATAATGAATAAAAAGAAGCCCATTTCCTTCCATGAAAGGAGGGCTTTTGATGGCTGTCATTTTCTGGGCTATTTGGATGGACTCAGATCCTTTCATGTAGGAGATAGATGGGCTCGGAGGGGAGCTCAATGCGGACGAAGTAGATTCACTACCTCCAGAAACTTCACTATCTACCTACCTGCTGGTTGCCGGCTTGCTAAACTTTAGGTCTCTTACCAGAGAAAGGAATCTCTGATTGAGCGCATCCCTCGAAACTGATTTGTCAATTTCTTCTCGAATAAGGAGAGGCGGTAACATCGCTTGATGTAACCTTTCAAAAAGAGATCCAGATGGGGGAAATCACACGACTGGAGTTCCTCAAAGCTGAGGAGCTGCTAACCAATCCAATCTGGGACTCTTTCTTTCAAAGTATCAACACCGGAAGGGGAATTGCCTTGTCTGATACAAAGGAAGCTCAGCTGCTCTACTTTCGACGTGCCAAAATGAAAACATTTAGCCTGACAGTCAGGTTCAAAAGAATAAATAAGATAAGGCGATTGATAAAGCAATCAGACTCATAGGTGCGGAAAACAAGCTGTATTGCTAAAGGCAGCTTCACACCAGGTATGTACTCAGGGGATTCCCTCTGGGAACTTTATCAGGGAGGGCTCATTGGTCGTCCCCCACCTGCTTATTCATCTTGAAACCTATCACTATGCCGCCTACCAATTGCCTTGCTTGAACGGCTAGAAAAAAGGGCTAGTGCTTGAAAGAACAGCTACTCGTTACCTACTCCGCTCCTGTGCTCTATCAAGCTTCAAGAAAACATTGCAGGAATAGGTCAGGAAAGCAGTTAACTTCTCAACTAGAGGTTTCCTCTTTTTCTTCTCCGCTGCATGCGCTAGTGCGTTACAGGAGTATCAGTGACAGGAGAAGAGTATCGCTGAAAAGTTAAAGGCAGCTTTTCTTCTACCAATGCTTTGCTTCCGGGTCTCAACACCTTAAAAAGAAAAGCAAGATGGCCTTCTATAAGATGGATTCAGGCGCTCTTTCTTTACGGGAAATACTGATCAAATAGCCTGTCCGTCTGTCCTTGATTGACTGGTTGGGAATAGGTCCTTAACGACCGGTAGGATCTCACAGGGCTGCGGCTGCCTCCGTCTGTCTCACCCCAAGGCTCTTTTCCATGCCTGCCGCTCTGATGGAGAAAGACTTTTTTCAAGGTTCCTTTCTCGATTGAAGCTAGAAGAACCGGTGTAAACGAGAAGCTTTCGACGATAGCTCTTTCGCTTCTCCTGTTACTAGCTAGGCAAAGACTTTCTTTCCACTGTTAGAACGGCTGAAGGAAGGAGGTTTCGCGACAAGAGTACAACTTCTATCCTGCTTCCCGGCTGGCCTATCTTTTCTTTCTTTTTGCCATTGGAGCACACCTTTCGCTAGGAAGGGATCAGTTACGAGTACGAAATGCTTTTCACATACAAGTCGGATAGCGCGATAAGGCAGTTACACTCCTCCGCCTGGCATTCCAGTTCAAATATATGTCTTTGAGTGCCGGGAGACTGGGAAGAATGAGCCTTAGCATGCAGAGAAGAAGGGGTCCGACAGGAAGGACTTTAGTGCTCGTATGACAGGTAGAGGGTGGTTAGAGTCTCAACTGACAAATGGAGGTATGAGGGGTCACTCGACCGGGAATGAAATTGTCTGGTTGGAGTGGGAAGGAAGAAGCTGCACAGATGACTCGCGTCAAACTATAGAGAGCGACCGAAGCTCGTCAAGCCCCGATGGAATGACCTAGTTGGTGGCCCCTTTTTTAGTATAGTCGTCATCTGGGAATAATCTGTCTGGGAGACGGCTTTCAAGACGCGGCAAGGACTGACAAAATGGGGGGTCTTACCCTTTTCTGCAATGCCCCAGCGACATTCATTAGAGTCGTGAATGAGGTATTTCGACCCTTTCTTGATGATTTCGTGGTTGTGTAGTAAGATTATATCCCTGTCTACAGCAAGACGTGGTCCGAGCACGTGCAAGATCTGCGATCCGTACTAGAGGTCTTGCAAAAGGAGAAATGTGACTGTGACAAGTAAGAAGAGTCATTTATTTCCCAGTGGTGAGGAAGGATTAGGCTTTTCAGGTTAGGGTAAGGAGAGAATAGGGCTGACAGTTACTCATCTTGAGTCAGATAGGGAAAAAGCACTTCTTGGACTTCTTTTCTTTCGGAGTGAAGAAGATGGATTGCAGAGGCCGGCGGCACAGATAGCATTTCGTACAGATGGACATATATTACTAGTACCAGGTACAGATAGATATTTCACTAGCACCAGTTCTTTACCTATAGCTATAAGCGGGGGAAGCTGAAGCTAGATCTGTCACGCATGAAGGAAAGAAGGACGTTAGATACCTCTTGGGCGTAGATAGGAGACCTGATAATACTCTTTACTCTCATCAATAGTGATGTTATGATTGTCGTTATTCTATTCCGATGGATTGACTGGTGCCCCAAACTCCTCTCTTTGGCTTATATCCATAGTCTGACCCGACCTCCTCGGAGACGCTTTTTTTGATTCAAACTAGCTTTTCACTCGAAAAAGAAGGAGAGTTGAACTTGTTGCATGCATCCTCTACTATGAAAGCTTACCTGGAATAAGGAATAAAAACCTGATCATCCGCTTTAGCATAATTTCGTTTAAAGCATTTTTTAACTCGTTTAGGGAATTGATTGATCGAGTCCAATCAATGGGGTCTCAGGTAAGCCCCTTCGGGCCCTTTTACTTTTTTTTGAATCAAAGCAGGAACCTCTTCCAATTTCAAAGAATAGCCATAGCTTAGTGCCCGTAAACACATCCATCGGTTTTCATCTTCCCCGGCACTGTTTTCAAGTCCAGTCTCACAGGTACCAGAGCTTTATATCCCTTAATCCAGTATTAGGTAGGTCACGGATACCAGTGAGGAGAGCCCGAAGATTCTGTGGGATTAGCCTTTTTCGATAGATTCAAATCAACATGGAGACGTAAAGCCAGAATCGCTACTTAGTAAGAGGCCCTCTCTCTATTCAATAGGTGGAGTCGTGTCAATGCATCCCACTGTGCTTTCTTGTTCGCCGATGAAAGAGAAAGATGAAGCTTTAAGGGAAGAAAGGAAATCAACGGCTAAGAGGAAAGCAAAGGATAGTATTTGCTATGCCAATGTCAGTAAGCTACTCTTTCTGTTGTGCCAGCTAAGGAAGAAG